GTAGCTACAACAGTCTTTTTGATCGGTACCGCAGTAGCTCTTTGGTTAGGTATTGGAGCAACATTACCTATTGATAAATCCCTTACTTTAGGTCTTTTTTAAATTGATTCAACCGTGAAATACTGCGCGTAGGTATCTAGGGAATAGTCGATTCAAACTGAATCTTCCCTAGATACATTATTTTTAATCCATCTCAATAAGGATTGTGCTTAAGATTAAATAAAAAATTTCTTCTTTTTTTATATTTTATATTTTATATATAATTATATATAATATAACTATAACTAACTATATAATATATAATTATATATAATATAACTATATAATATAACTATAACTAACTATATAATATAACTATAACTTTTTTTATATTACATTTTTATATATACATTTATATATATATAAAATATAAATAAAATAAAATATAAATAAACTTTTTTCTAAAATAGAAAAAAAAAAAAAAGAAAAAGATGAAGTAATTGTGATAGATTTAAAATGAAAACTTAGTCTTAGGTAAATTAATTGTGAAATGCTTCTGTAGAATGTCCACTATCTGTTTTACATCTTCTATCCGAAGATATTCAATTTTCATAAGATCCTCTGGACTGTTACTCAAAAGGTCCAATAATGTATGTATATTGGACCTTTTGAGACAATTATAGGCCCTGGAAGGCAATTCTGATTGGTCAATAAAAATACATTTCAATGCAATTTCTTTTTTGTTTTTCTTTAGATTAGCTAATCTATCATGAAAGGTAAAAGGGGGTAAAGTAAATCTGCTTTTATTTTCTTCGAAATTAATGTCCCTTTCCTCTGCATGTAGAAAAGGAATAAATAAATCAATCAAATTACGAGAAGCTTCGTGGAGTGCTTCTTTAGGAGTTAAACTTCCATTTGTCCATATTTCTAGAAAAAGGATCTCTTGTTTTTCATTTCCATTCCCATAAGAATAAATACTATGATTCGCATTTCGAACAGGCACGGATACAGCATCTATAGGATAACTTCCATCTTGAGAGTTATTTGTGGGTCTCATACGATATCCGCGATCTCTTTGGATTTGTAATCCAATACACAAATCAAGAGGCTCTGTCAGGGTAGCTATATGCTGTGTAGTGTCAACTATCTCCACAGACGGCGGTAGAATAATATCTTGAGCTGTTATGTATCTGGGGCCTTTGACGCAAATGGATGCGTCTCGAATGCCATATAGATTACTTCTTAATACAATTTCTTTCAAATTCATTAAAATTTCATGTACTGATTCTTCAATACCCACTATCGTAGAATATTCATGTGGTACTTTTTCAGATTTTGCACGTGTTATACATGTTCCTTCTATTTCTTCAAGTAAAATCCGTCGCATAGCAATACCCACGGTATCGGCTTGACCTTTCATAAGCGGGGACAGAACGAAACGCCCATAATAAAGACGCTTACTGTCTATTCTTGATTCAACACACTTCCACTGTAGTGTTCGAGTGGATCCTGCTATTTCCTCTCGAACCATAATAATATATTATTGTTATTTGATTAGATTATTGAATCGTTTATTTCTCTTGACTTGAAATCTGTTCAATTCTTATTTCTATATACGTCTTTTTTTAGGGGGTCTACATCCATTATGTGGCATAGGAGTTACATCGCGTACGAAACTTAATAGTATACCACTTCGACGAATAGCTCGTAATGCTGCATCTCGTCCGGGACCAGGACCCTTTATCATGACTTCTGCGCGTTGCATACCTTGACCAACTACTGTACGAATAGCATTTGCCGCTGCGGCTTGAGCAGCAAAAGGTGTTCCTCTTTTTGGGCCTTTGAATCTAGAAGTACCCGCGGAGGACCAAGAAACCACTCGCCCTCGTACATCTGTAACAGTTACAATGGTATTGTTGAAACTCGCTTGAACATGAATAATTCCTTTTGGTATTCTACGTACATTCTTACGCGAACCAATACGTCTATTTCTACGTGAACTAATTCTTGGTATAGGTTTTGTCATATTTTATCATCTCATAAATATGAGTCAGAAATATACGGAGATATCCATTTCATGTTAAAACAGATTCTTTATTTTTACATTGATCCTTATCCTTCCTTTAGAAAACTCAAAAGATTATCCTTGTCTCTGTTTATGTCTTGGATTAGAACAAATCACTATAATTCGTCCGCGCCTACGGATCAGTCGACATTTTTCACAAATTTTACGAACAGAAGCCCTTATTTTCATATTTACGATTCCTTACCTTGATTCTGAATCTATTCTTTGAAATAAAAAAAGGTTTCCTTAATTTTTGAACCTCGAATTGTATCCCCCCGCGAATGAAATTAAAAAAATCTCCTAATCGTTCAAAACTTCGTTGCGAAGTCTATAAATTATATGTCCCCCGCCGGTTGAATCATAACTACTTACTTCGTTTTGACTCTATCTCCTGGTAGTATCAGGATAAAACCGTGTCGGATCCTCCCCGAAACATACCATTGAGAAGTGATTCAGTAATTAAACCCTCATGAATCCATTTTTGTTCTTTTATTCCGGGTAACCTTTCCTTGAAGTATCAATTAATGGGGGAGCAGTCATATAACTCACTTTTCCTCTCTTTTTCTTTTCATTCTTTTCACAACTGAGAAGTTAGAGATCAAATTAGGATGCCGTAGGAAAAGGATCACCATATATAACACAAAATTTCTCCCCCAACGCCTTCTAGGCGAGCTTCTCGATCTGTCATTATACCTCGAGAAGTAGAAAGAATAGCAATCCCCATTCCGCCTAAAATCCTAGGAATTCGTTGGTAGTTGGAATAGATTCGTAGACCTGGTCGGCTGATACGCTTTAAAATAGTTTTATATATTCTTTCCCTAGTTCTGTTATGTCGCAGGGTTGAAACCAAGAAATTTTTCTTACTTTCTCGATGTTTTCTAACGTTTTCAATAAAACCTTCTCGCAGAAGTATTTTAACAATGTTTTCGGTGATATTAGTAGATGCTATTCGAACCGTTCCTTTTTTTTTCATGTCAGCATTTCTTATAGAAGTTATTATTTCGGAAATAGTGTCCCTACCCATGATGAACTATAATTATAGTTGCCTCCTAATTTTGATATAATCAACGTGTTTATTTTTTTTTTTATGAATTCATAAAAAAAAAAGTATATGCTTGAGACACAATCTACTAATTTTTCTATTTCAGATATTCTACTATATCATAATTTCATCTACTAATATTTATAATACTTCAGGAGCTAATGAGACAATTTTAGTGAAATTGAATTCTCTCAATTCCCCGGCGATTGCACCAAAAACTCGAGTCCCCTTTGGATTTCCTTTTTGATCAATGACAACTGCTGCATTGTCATCATATCGTATTCTCATACCGTTTTCGCGCTTGAGTTCTTTACACGTACGTACAATTACAGCTCTAATTACTTCTGATCTTTCGAGCGGCATATCGGACGCTGCTTCTTTGATTACAGCAACAATAACGTCACCAATATGAGCATATCGGCGATTACTAGTTCCTAAAATTCGAATACACATCAATTTTCGAGCCCCGCTATTATCCGCTACATTTAAAAGGGTCTGAGGTTGAATCATATCATTTTTTATCTGCTCTTTCAATGCAAAGGACGAAGAAAGAAAAGAAATATTATCTGTCCAGAAAAAAATAAACCCGCAATTGTATTTTTTCATTCATTCCTAATGCCCTTTTCTTTTGTTCTACATCTCTATCCCGCAATAATAAATTGAGTTCGTATAGGCATTTTGCACGCAGCTATTGAAATGGCTGCTCTGGCCACAGTTTCGGATACTCCGCCCATTTCATAAAGTATTCGACCCGGTTTAACAACAGATACCCAATATTCGGGAGACCCTTTCCCCGAACCCATACGTGTTTCTGTAGATCTTACTGTAACAGGTTTGTCGGTAAATATACGTACCCATATTTTTCCACCACGACGTGCATATCGGGTCATTGCTCTTCGTCCCGCTTCTATTTGTCTAGCTGTGATCCAAGCGGGTTCAAGTGCCTGAAGAGCGTATCTTCCAAAACAAATATGATTGCCTCTATAAGATATTCCTTTCATTCTTCCTCTATGTTGTTTACGGAATCTGGTTCTTTTGGGGTTATAGTTGATGGTTGTTTCCCTCTTCCATCTCTACTGCAGAACCGGACATGAGAGTTTCTTCTCATCCGGCTCCTCGCGAAAGAAGAAACAATTCAATATAAAGATAAAGTATTCAATAATATTACACATGTATTTTATTAATAATTTAATAATACAAATACACTAAAATACACTAAATAGTGGGATTTTTTGATATTACATAGGAAAGCTGCATGCAAGATATATTTACCTTTACCTAATATATTTACCTATATATATAATTTACCTACAAGATATATATAAGTTTGAATATATAAATTCTAAATGTATATAAATGTATTAAATGTATATAAATGTATAATATAAATATATAAATATGTTATAAATATATAAATATGTATTAAATGTATATAAATGTATAATATAAATATATAAATATGTAAATAATAAATATATAAATATGTAAATAATTATATAATATATTATCTAAATATTATCTACTATAAATATTATCTACTAAATATTATCTAACAAATATTATCTAATTAATAATATAATAATAATAATTAATAATATAAAATAATAATTAATAATATAATAATAATAATTATATAATAATAATAATTAATAATATAAAAATAAAATATAAAATAATATAAAAATAAAATATAAAATAAAATATAAATTTAAAATGCAAATTTTTATATTTGTATTATATTAAATTAAATGAATTTTTGTATTTTGTATTATATTATTTGTATTTTGTATTATATTATAATAATTTTGTATTATTTGTATTATATTATAATTATTTTTTTGTATTATATTATTATTTATTATTTTTTTGTATTATATTATTATTATATAGTTATATAAATATATAATAATAAATATATAATAATAATATAATAATAAATAACATAACATATACAAAAAAAGTATAAGTATATATATAAAAAAAGTATAAGTATATATATATATATAAAATATATATATTAAAATATATATATAAAGTATAAGTATATATATATATATAAAATATATATATTAAAATATATATATTATATAAAATATAAATATATATATTATATAAAATATATATATATAAATAAGTAAAATATGTATATAATACTATAATACATAACTATAAATATAATACATAACTATAAGTATATAATTAAGTATCTATAAGTATATAATTAAGTATACTATAAGTATATAATTAAGTATATAGTACATAACTATAATACATAATAACTATAATACATAACTATAATAAATATATATAGTACATAACTATAATACATAACTATAATAAATATAAATAAGAGTACATAACTATAATAAGTAAAACTATAAAGTAAAACTATAATAAGTAAGTAAAACTATAATAATAAATAAGTAAAATATAATAAGTTAATTTATTTAGTTAATTTAATTTAGTTAATGTTTTTTTTTTAACTTAAATCTAACACATTATAACATAACGAATTCTTTTTTTTTTTTTTAACTTTTTTTAAAAAATATAAATTTCCAAAAAATCAACGTTTCGCGGGCGAATATTGACTCTTTTCTGCTTCATTTGTAGGGTCAACCCATGACTGTTTCAGAAAAATTTAATTAATTGGTTCCTGGTCCGTTCCGCCATCCCACCCAATGAATCATTAGGATTCGTTTTCAATAGAATCCTATGCAGTCACGGGTTCCGTCGTTCTTATAGCTTCTTCGTCAATGATTAGGCCTGAACTCGACAATGGAGCTCCCAACAAAATGTGTTTCCGAGTTAATTTCCTCAGTTTCTATTAACTCGGGGCTCTTTTTCAGTATTGATGCTTTATCACACTGCCTTTCTTTTATAAAAAAAAAATGATTCATAAACCATACATATTGGAATCATATATCGTTGATATTTTTTCTTTCTATCTATCGTCCTTCCATTTAATTTATCTTAATTTATCTACATCCCCTTATTATTCCCGGATCGGATCCAATTTATTTTTTTGGAAAAATTTGCAGTTGCTACAACTATATGATCGATACCTCATATAGTGACTGTTTGGGGGATCTCGACAATACGAAGCCATAAGTTGGTTATTAGTTTCTATAGTTACTAGTTCATAATAGTAGTCAGTCTATTTTTTTTTATCCTGACTCTAAAGAAAAACCAAGACAACGAGTCACACACTAAGCATAGCAATTCTACCAAAAATGTAAATCAAATTTTTATTCATCCCTATAGAATTAAAAGAATTAAGCTCATATTTGATTCAACACAACAAGCAGGAGGAAAATAAAACAGTTTTTAATTTTTTGTTCTATCACTGGATAGAATGGTAAGACAAAAAAAGGTCCATCATTTTCCGTCTACAAATATCCAAATTTTTATGCCTAATACTCCATAGATAGTTCGAACTGTATAGGAACAATGATCAATTTTAGCACGAATGGTTTGTAGGGGAACCCTACCTTCTCTGATCCATTCGACACGTGCAACTTCTTTTCCGTCGATACGCCCTGCAATTTGTATTTGAATTCCTTTTGTATCTGTTTGTTCAGTTAATTCAATAGTTTTTTTCATTGCTTTTCGAAACGAAACTCTATTTTTTAACTGTAAAGCTATGTATTCTGCCAGAATATTAGGTTGTCCATAAGGTTTTTCAATTCTTGTGATAGCAATGTTGAGTCTCCGGTTTACAGAATTCAACTCTTTTTGTACATTCGTTTGTAATTCTTCGATTCCTCGTCTTCGACCCTCTATTAATAAATTTGGGAATCCAATATAGATTATGACCTGAATAAGATCGATTCTTTTTTGAATTTCTATATGTGCAATTCCCTCGAAACCCGAGGATATTCTCATATTTTTTTGTACATAATTCTTGATACAATCTCGTATTTTTTCATCTTCCTGGAGACCAATGGAAAAACTTTTTGGTTGTGCGAACCAAAAGGAATGATGATTTTGGGTTGTACCAAGTCTGAAACCAAGTGGATTTATTTTTTGTCCCATATTATTCTATTATTTTTCCATCCATATGTTATTTCTAAATATGAATCTAAATCTTAGACTCATATTTAGATTTTTTTAGATTTATCTTTTAATACAATTGTTATATGGCAGGTAGGTCGTTTTATTAGATAACTGCGCCCTCTAGCTCTAGGTCTCAACCTTTTTACAAGGGTACCCCCATTAACTTCGGCTTTACTAATGAATGAATCTGCTTTGTTCAAACCCAGATCGTTAGCATTTGCTGCTGCGGAATAAACCAATTTTAAAATGGGAAAGGATGCTCGATAAGGCATGAGTTCCAGTATCATAAGTGTTTCTTCATAGGAACGTCCGCGAATCTGATCAATTACTCTTCGTGCTTTAAAAACAGACATATGTATAT